TTGTATACTATTTTATATGTATGGCGCAACCCAATCCGTTTTTTGTTTTGAAAATTTCGCACTTTCTTTGTAATTTGTAAAGTATTTGTAAAGTAAATATCCTAGATGTGAAAATAGAATAGTAATATGAATATGCGGAATTTATCAATTAACAAAAAGGTCAAAAAGGTATAAATAATTAAATAATTCTTCTTTTTTTTTTTATTCAAAGAATAAGTGTAAATAGAAATGATTAAATAAAAACCAACGGCCAATGTCATAAAAACGATGAATCTATAAATAGAGTTTAGGTTCGAATTCCATAGATAATATGAATGGGATTGTCTATAATGATAAAGAATACAACATCTCCGCATAATTCTTAATTATTATTCATTTTATATTTTTAAAATGGGGTTGGTTGAGTTTGAAAATGCACTCATTGAATGAGTAAACAATTGAATTGGATTCGGTTGGATAGTACCAATGAAATCGAGTACTAATTCCCATTTCTTATTGAATTAACCGATCTACTTGCTATCGGACATTTATTTATTTTTTTGCAAACAAAAAAAATTTCGACACGACATATAATACTTTATTATTATGAGAATCAATCCTACTACTTCTACTTCAGGTCCTGGGGTTTCCGCCCTTGAAGAAAAAAACCTGGGGCGTATCGCCCAAATCATTGGTCCGGTACTGGATGTATCCTTTCCACCAGGCAAGATGCCTAATATTTACAACGCTTTGGTAGTTAAAGGTCAAGATACGGTTGGCCAGCAAATTAATGTAACTTGCGAGGTACAGCAATTATTAGGAAATAATCGAGTTAGAGCTGTAGCTATGAGTGCTACAGATGGTCTGATGAGAGGAATGGAAGTGATTGATACAGGAGCTCCTCTAAGTGTTCCAGTTGGTGGGGCTACTCTCGGACGAATTTTCAACGTTCTTGGAGAGCCTGTTGATAATTTGGGTCCTGTAGATACTCGCACAACATCTCCTATTCATAGATCTGCGCCTGCCTTTATACAGTTAGATACCAAATTATCTATTTTTGAAACGGGGATTAAAGTAGTGGATCTTTTAGCTCCTTATCGTCGTGGAGGAAAAATCGGGCTATTCGGGGGGGCCGGAGTGGGTAAAACCGTACTCATCATGGAATTGATCAACAACATTGCCAAAGCTCATGGGGGTGTATCCGTATTTGGTGGAGTGGGCGAACGCACTCGTGAAGGAAATGATCTTTACATGGAAATGAAGGAATCTGGGGTTATTAATGAACAAAATATTGCGGAATCAAAAGTCGCTCTAGTCTATGGTCAGATGAATGAACCGCCGGGAGCTCGTATGAGAGTTGGCTTGACTGCCCTAACCATGGCGGAATATTTCCGGGATGTTAATGAACAGGACGTACTTCTATTTATCGACAATATTTTTCGTTTCGTCCAAGCAGGATCCGAAGTATCCGCTTTATTAGGAAGAATGCCTTCCGCTGTAGGTTATCAACCCACTCTTAGTACAGAAATGGGTTCTTTGCAAGAAAGAATTACTTCTACCAAAGAGGGATCCATAACTTCTATTCAAGCCGTTTATGTACCTGCGGACGATTTGACCGACCCCGCTCCTGCCACAACATTTGCGCATTTAGATGCTACTACCGTACTCTCAAGAGGACTCGCTGCAAAAGGTATCTATCCAGCAGTAGATCCTTTAGATTCAACGTCAACTATGCTCCAACCTCGAATTGTTGGTGAGGAACATTATGAAACTGCGCAAAAAGTTAAGCAAACTTCACAACGTTACAAAGAACTTCAGGATATTATAGCTATCCTTGGGTTGGACGAATTGTCCGAAGAGGATCGTTTAACCGTAGCAAGAGCACGAAAAATTGAGCGTTTCTTATCACAACCCTTCTTCGTAGCAGAAGTTTTTACAGGTTCTCCAGGAAAATATGTTGGTCTAACAGAAACAATTAGAGGTTTTCAACTGATCCTTTCCGGGGAATTAGATGGTCTTCCGGAACAGGCCTTTTATTTGGTAGGTAATATCGATGAAGCTACCGCGAAGGCTATGAACTTAGATGTGGAGAGCAAATTGAAGAAATGACTTTAAATCTATGTGTACTGACCCCTAATCGAATTGTTTGGGATTCGGAAGTGAAAGAAATCATTTTATCGACTAATAGCGGCCAAATTGGTGTATTACCAAATCACGCACCTATTGCCACGGCTGTAGATATAGGAATTTTGAGAATACGCCTTAACGACCAATGGTTAACAATAGCTCTGATGGGCGGTTTCGCTAGAATAGGCAATAATGAAATAACCATTTTAGTAAATGATGCAGAGAGGGGCAATGACATTGATCCGCAAGAAGCTCAACAAACTCTTGAAATAGCTGAAGCTAATTTAAGTAGCGCTGAAGGCAAGAGACAAACAATTGAGGCAAATTTAGCTCTCCGACGAGCTAGGACGCGAGTCGAGGCTATCAATACAATTTTATAACTAGTTGTTGGTGCGTCCGAATAGAATATAGAAGAATAAAGAAAAAGATATTTTGCTTATACACCATATTATATTTGGATTCTACCGATTGAATCCAATGAAGTGTAATCAGATTTTGGTGCAACAAAAAACGACTCAAAAAATAGAAAAAAAGAAGGTGGGTAGAAATACTTATTAGATACCATTGGCTGCGGTATCTAATAAGTTCTACCTACTATTGGATTTGAACCAATGACTCCTGCCGTATGAAAGCAATACTCTAACCGCTGGGTTAAGTAGGTAATTTATTATCATAAAGAAAAAAAAGGAACCCGTCACATTGATAGATTATAGATGGAATCTTATTTCTAAGCAATACCCTTGACAGGAAACAGATCAGAGAGCTATCATGTCAGATTATGCAATACTCACCTTGACAAGAATTTATATAATGATAAAATAGTTATCACAAACACAAGAACACAAGGGCCATAGCTCAGTTGGTAGAGCACCTCGTTTACACGCGCGCCAATGTTTTTTTCAGAAGAGTCCATCATGTAATCAACAGAATTTATCTTAGTAAAAAGTCGACGTCTTACTCCATGGATTCGAAGGAACAAGAGAACAATAGCCTGACAAATAGTTGGTTGGTCCAATTGAGGTCCCAATTTAGGCGCCAAGAAATAGAACCCATCATTGATTTGATAATTGATAAGGTGAATATCCAGTCCATTCAATGCTAGGCATAATGAGTATAAGTACCTCAAAAAAATCTTTTTTTGTCCTATGAACTTGAAGGTGTATGAAGTTTCATATTTGATGCTTTGGGCAGAGCGATAGAGACTCCATTTAACTTAGGTTGATATAGGCCGAAGGCAGACCTACGTCAAGATAACTCTTTTTTGAAACACTTTGGTATTGCTACTGAATAAAAATAAAGAGTCAGAGCACGCGGAGCCATCTCGTTATCTTTCTGTAAAAAGGATGGCGGACTCGCTGATATTTATATCAGTTGATGAAAGAGCCCAATGCAAAAAAAAAATGCACGTTGGGTCTTTGAAACAGTTCGAATCATTTCGATAATAATTAGTTTGATCCGTTTTACCGAGAAGGTCTACGGTTCGAGTCCGTATAGCCCTAATTTTTCATTAATGTTAATTTCCAATTAATTGTAATTGAATCATTTTTTTTACATATACCATATACATAGTAGAGTTTTTTATTTCTTCATTATTATTTGTTGTTTGTAGCTGGACGGTTGGTTGTTCCATTGAAATAGAATCATTCCCACATTCTCGCTCACGGGAATCGTTCGGAACATGAAACTCAAATAAATTTCAATGGAACCAATCGACTGATATTTTCAAAATTTCGGATAAGCAAACTCATTCTTTTTCATTAATTTGAATTTTCGTGAGTTAATTATAAGCCTTGGTTCCCCCTAGCCCGGATCGAACCCCTTGAAGATCGGCTCGCTCAAAAGAGCATCCGAGAAGAACGAGAGGATGAGGGTCCAACACAGCAGGATACAGATGGTGCGTGTATGCGCGAATAGGAGAATAAACTATCTCCCATTCCATTCATTCGTCAAATTAGAACCGAATTTCTAATTTTGGTTTAGATTCTATGTAGATCAAGAACTACATGAGTTGCTCCGTTGAAACGCTTACTTCTTTATCAACCCAGCAATGAGCAAACTTAGCCAAAAAAGCAGGTTATTCAATAATTAATTCAATTATAAATAAAATAGTTGATCATCGAAAAACTGAAAGGCATTTACCCAACCCGCGGTTGGGTAAATGAACGAGGAGTCCGCGAAAAAGCCTTTTCAAAAAATATAAAAAATTCCATCCAAAAAATGTCTTCGGATTCCTATCTAATGATCCAGGACGTAATCCTGGACGTGAAGAATAAATAAAATAAGAAAGTTTTCGTTGCTTAATTTCTTAATTTTCTTTTTATTTTATTTATTCTAATTCTAGATATTATGCTATGATAAAAAAGTACTTGAGATTTTCTTTCGAATTCGAAAGAAAATCTCAAGTCATCAGAAGAAACGGAAAGAGAGGGATTCGAACCCTCGGTAAACAAAAGCCTACATAGCAGTTCCAATGCTACGCCTTGAACCACTCGGCCATCTCTCCTAATCTTATGATTATGACCCAGAAAACGAGTAAATAGCGAGTCATCCATCTTATTTTCATCTTATTGCAGTATAGGTATCCCTGATCAATTATAAAAATGAACAATAGAAAAAAATAGAAAACGTTTCATGAAAGAAGGATCCTCCTTCGGGGTTCGATGGATAAAAAAAATATTTTTTTTGTGAAAAGACATTACATTAAAAACAAACAAACATGATATGTATATCTTTTGTTTGTTTTATCAATAATCAATAAGTAGCCTTTTTCTTTCTGATATTTATACCGAACCGAATTAAACCAAGGAATTGGAACGAATCGTCTGATGGATTCATATTTTATACTATGATTACAGTTAGACAACAGTGTTTATATAAAAAAAAAATTCCATATGAATTCAAAAATAGCTTTCTTTCCAGTTTCAGAACTACTTACCTCATGGATCTATTACAAATTCTGGAATCATACCAGGGGTTTTGGAATTTTGATTGTATAGTGTATTTTTATCATATCATAAAAAGGTTAGATTATTCAATTTCCTCTTTTGATCATAATCCAATCAAAACTAACTCATCGAGGTATCCTAATTTGTAGGAAAAATTCCTTGATTCTTCCACTTAGATGAACTTGATTCTTCCACTTAGATGAAATAGAACTAGTTCTGTTCATTGGTATACTACCCCATTGGTTTGGCTGAAATCCAATCGGATTCAAACCTTTCGTCCTATCGATTCCTGTCAAAAAGGAACAATTTGAGTGGAAAGGAAGGTCCACATCTTTTTTTTAGTTTTTTAGAATGAGTCTGTTTTTATGTTATTTCGTACTGTAAATTCCTTTTTTGTGGGATTCTTTTCCCCCGAGAGGTAATGCGAAGAATTATCGAATGGATTGTTAACTATGCCTAGATCGCGGATAAATGGAAATTTTATTGATAAGACCTTTTCAATTGTAGCCAATATCTTATTACGAATAATTCCGACAACTTCAGGAGAAAAAGAAGCATTTACCTATTACAGAGATGGTGCGATTTGATTTTTTTATTGATTCTTTGAATTTCTTTATCATTCTCAGTCTTACGAGAAAGCCATATGATTCATTCGGGATAGAAAGAAAACTATTAACTATTATTGAAATAAACCTACGCTTGTTGAAGGTGAAGTTTGAAAATGGAACAACCCCTTCTGTCGTGTATCCTCGGTTGATGCAGCCTCAGACGCTTTCATTTTGATTCGAGTCTTAAGCGAAAGGTTAGACCTATGGGTTCTGTATTCCAGGTCAATCCCACTCTACTAGTACCAATGGGCGGCATAGGGGAAGAAGCGCTACACCTAGGAATCAACAACACAAAAACTTTGTTATAAATTATCCCCTTTCCTTATCGGGATCGGGACTACCAAGAATGGTTGGGACAACAAACATCCATCTCGTTCGTACTTTGGATACCCGTATAACCATCGAAGACCGTTGAAGTGACTAATTCCTGAAAATAGGGGGCGTTGAGGACAAAGAAATTGTTGGAGTTACCTTTTCTATATAGCATAGCACCAACGCCCTTGGTGTTAAGAAAATACCTCTTGCAGGAGGGTTGGCTAGAGATTTCTTGTAAAAAACCTAGCCCCTCTGAGTTTATAATGAGAATATTTCATTTTGATTTCATGGATTGTTATCATTATGCACAGAAGGGAGGAGCCGTATGAGGTGAAAATCTCATGTACGGTTCTGGAACGGGGATTCTTTGAATAGAATGAACGACCGTAACGGATGTCAGCCCAATCCGAAGGAAATTATGCAGAAGCTTTACAAAATTATTACGAAGCTACGCGACTAGAAATTGATCCCTATGATCGAAGTTATATACTCTATAACATAGGCCTTATCCACACAAGCAACGGGGAACATACGAAAGCTTTGGAATATTATTTCCGAGCACTGGAACGAAATCCATTCTTACCGCAAGCTTTTAATAATATGGCCGTGATCTGTCATTACGTGCGACTATCTCCACTATAGAAAAGAGGAAAAAAGAGAAAATAGGCTAGTAAAAGTAAATACTACAAATAAAAAAGAAAAAGGGCTTTCTACATAAGTATCGTACAAAACAACGATTTTTATTAGCTGTAGCAAAAAAAAAAAAGAGACTTCATATAAGCCGAAATATGAAGAAATATATATGCCCATTTTATTCTATGGATAAAGGATCAAATTGTTAGAGGAAGCGCCGTAAAGATCAATTTGCGAGGTTTTGGGCCGATACAAGAAGAACTGCTTACTTATGTCATGATATGAGATAAAAGTTAGGAATCAACTTATGTGATAGAGTCGATCCACTAAGGTATTAAGCAGCGGTGTAGCATCAGATCCCAAAGATAGTAAGCCCTTTCTTATGGAGGAAAGTCTTTTTCAAAGATTCTATATGAATTTCTATATGAAACCGAGATAGTTACCTTTCAGAAAATTATACCGATAGCGGAGGATGTCTATGTTTCATTCTTCTGAAGGTGGGAGAAAAGATAAAACTGATTAGTAATCAAAATTCAAGTTTGAAACTCATGTAAATTAATTAATCTCTTCTGGTTAAGCCGATAAAAAATGGGATAGATTTACGAAAAATCTTATTCATTTTGATGGATTGGATTAGGATGGGACACCAATAATGGATTGCCGAGCCGTATGAGGTAGGAAACTCTCAAGTACGGTTCGAAGGAAAGGAATTTACCCACCGATTCCGACCGAGGAGAACAGGCCATTCGACAGGGGGATTCTGAAATTGCAGAGGCTTGGTTCGATCAAGCTGCCGAGTATTGGAAACAAGCTATAGCGCTTACTCCCGGTAATTATATTGAAGCGCATAATTGGTTGAAGATCACGAGGCGGTTTGAATAAGAAGACTTTTT